AGGTACTACTGTAAAAAAATTAAAACCCCGAGCTCGAGGACGCGGTTATCCGATAAAACGACCTACTTGTCATATAACCATTGTGGTGAAAGATATATCCATACCTGAAGAATACGATTAGAATTATCTATAATTAAATAGAATTAATATGATTAATAAAAAATATATCTTATGGTAAAAAAAAGAATGTATATAAATAAATACACGAATATGTCGTATCCTGATATGTATAGTAGTGAGGGAGCATGGGACAAAAAATAAATCCACTTGGTTTCAGACTTGGTACAACCCAAAGTCATCATTCCCTTTGGTTTACACAAGCAAAAAATTATTCTGAAGGTTTACAAGAAGATAAAAAAATACGGGATTTTATCAAAAATTATGTACAAAAAAATATGAGAATAACTTCTGGTGTCGAGGGAATTGCACATATAGAGATTCAAAAAAGAATAGATCTGATTCAAATCATAATCTATATGGGATTCCCGAAGTTATTAATAGAAGGTAAATCACGCAGACTCGAAGAATTACAGATGAATGTACAAAAAGAATTAAATTGTGTAAACCGTAAACTCAACATTTCTATTACAAGAATTGCAAAACCTTATGGAAACCCTAACATTCTTGCAGAATTTATAGCTGGACAATTAAAAAATAGAGTTTCATTTCGTAAGGCGATGAAAAAAGCTATTGAATTGACTGAACAGGCAGATACAAAAGGAATTCAAATACAAATTGCAGGTCGTATTGACGGAAAAGAAATTGCACGTGTTGAATGGATCCGAGAAGGTAGGGTTCCCCTACAAACAATTCGAGCAAAAATTGATTATTGTTCCTATCCAGTTCGAACTATCTATGGGGTATTAGGGATCAAAATTTGGATATTTCTAGACGAAGCCTAATAAACCTTCAGTTTCGTTTCTGTTCTATACTAATGATTGAAGAAAAAATGATTTCATTCTTTGTCTAATCAAGCCAAACAAAAAGAAAAACTTCGACAATTCTATAGGGTTGAATAAAAAGTAGATTAACCATTTGATATAATTGCTATGCTTAGTGTGTGACTCGTTGATTTTTTTAAGGTTATCAAAAAAAAAAAACAAAAAGACTGATCCATAGTATCAACTAAGAACTATAGAACTAATAACCAACTCATCGCTTCGCATTATCTGGATCAAAAGAAACAGTTCCGATAGGATCTATTGGTCATATCATTGTAGCAACTGAACTCTTTTGTTGCATAAACAGAAAAACAAATCGGATTATGGGTTTGAGTTGTAAAGCGCAATTTACTAAGGATGCGGATAAGTGGAATGGTGAGAGAAAGAGAGAAAAAATAGCAATGATATATGATTCCAATCTAATATGTAAGGTCTCTAAATAATCGCAGAAAAAACAATGTATCTAATAAAGCATCAATATTGAGATTCATCCCTAATTTGTTGATCGAAGAACAAAAAGAGCTTCGAGCCAAGAAAGATTAAGAGGATTGACTCAAGAACAAAGTCTACGAAAAGCTCCATTGTCAAATTCAGACCTAACCATTAAGAGAGAAGCGATGGGAACGACGGAACCCATGAATGCATAAGATTCTCTTGAACATGAATCCTAATTATTCATTGGGTGGGATGGCGGAACGAACCAGGAACCTTTTCATTGATTCTGAAAAGTGCTAGGCTAACCCAACAACTGAACTAGATATTGAAAGAGTAAATATTCGCCCGCGAAAATTGGATTTTATTGGCTTGTTCAATTTTAAGCGATCCGATACGATAAAAAGAAACGGAAAGTAAAAATTCGTTAGGCTATAAAAAAAAGGATAATCCATAAAAACTCGAATTATCTATAACTATAAATATATATATTTAGTTATATAGCAAAAAAAGTCTAGAAGAATTTGAAATAAACTAGATAAAATTTGAAAGAATCCATGGATTCAGTGTATTTTTCATTACTTACATAGATGGATATATAAATTTACTATTTATCAATCTTTTCTTTTGATTCGCGAGGAGCTGGATGAGAAGAAACTCTCATGTCCAGTTCTGGAGTAGAGATGGAATTGCGAAACAACCATCAACTATAACCCCAAAAGAACCAGATTTCGTAAACAACATCGAGGAAGAATGAAAGGAATATCTTATAGAGGTAATAGTCTTTGTTTCGGTAGATATGCTCTTCAGGCACTTGAACCTACTTGGATCACATCTAGACAAATAGAAGCAGGGAGACGAGCAATGACACGAAATGTACGTCGTGGTGGAAAAATATGGGTACGTATATTTCCAGATAAACCAGTTACAGTAAGACCTGCAGAAACACGTATGGGGTCGGGTAAGGGATCCCCCGAATATTGGGTAGCTGTCGTTAAACCGGGTAGGATACTTTATGAAATAGGGGGAGTATCGGAAAATGTAGCTAGAAAAGCTATTCAAATAGCAGCATCCAAAATGCCTATACAAACTCAATTTATTCTTTCGGAATAGAAATGTAAAATGAAAGGCAAGAAGTCTTTCTTTCCTTTGGACTAACAAAAAACAATTGCGGGTTTCTTTTTTGGACAAAAAAATATTTCTTTTTTTTTCTGCGCCCCTTTTGCATTTTAAAAATAGATTAAAAAATGATATGATCCAACCCCAGACCCTTTTGAATGTAGCGGACAACAGCGGGGCGCGAAAATTGATGTGTATTCGAATCATAGGAGCTAGTAATCGCCGATATGCTCATATTGGTGACATTATTGTTGCTGTGATCAAAGAAGCAGTACCAAATATGCCTCTAGAAAGATCCGAAGTGATCAGAGCTGTAATTGTACGTACTTGTAAAGAACTCAAACGTGATAACGGTATGATAATACGATATGATGACAATGCTGCAGTTGTCATTGATCAAGAAGGAAATCCTAAAGGAACGAGAATTTTTGGTGCGATTGCACGAGAATTGAGACAGTTAAATTTTACTAAAATAGTTTCATTAGCCCCCGAGGTATTATAAAACAAAATCGCGAGATAGTTATAGTAAAATTGACTTGAATGAAATCGATTAATTATTAGTAGATTATGTCTCACGTATATACCTTTAATAATTTTAAAAGAGCATGTTTATTATATCCAAATTTTGAGAAACCACTAATTTTAGTTCATCATGGGTAGAGACACTATTGCTGATATAATAACTTCTATACGAAATGCTGACATGAATAGAAAAGGAACAGTTCGAATAGTATCTACTAACATCACTGAAAACATTGTTAAAATACTTTTACGAGAAGGTTTTATCCAAAATGTGAGGAAACATCGGGAAAACAAAAAATATTTTTTGGTTTTAACCCTTCAACATAGAAGAAATAGTAAAGGACGATATAGAACTGTTTTAAATTTAAAAAGGATAAGTCGACCCGGTCTACGAATCTATTCTAACTACCAACGCATTCCCAGAATTTTAGGTGGGATGGGAATTGTAATCCTTTCTACTTCTCAAGGTATAATGACAGACCGAGAGGCTCGACTAGAAAGAATTGGCGGAGAAATTTTGTGTTATATATGGTAATCCTTCTAATATCCGAATTAGATCTGAAACCTCTTATTTGTGACAAAAAAAAGCGCAAGAAAGGGTTGTCTAATATCACTCTTCCTCCATCAGTTGATACACCAAGGAGGTTTTACCTCAAATGACAGAACAAAAGTGGGTTCATGAAGGTTTAATTACTGAATCACTTCCCAATGGTATGTTCCGGGTTCGTTTAGATAATGATGACCTAATTCTAGGTTATGTTTCAGGAAGGATCCGGCGTAGTTTTATACGGATCCTACCAGGAGATAGAGTCAAAATTGAAGTAAGTCGTTATGATTCAACTAGAGGACGCATAATTTATAGAATTCGCAATAAGGATTCGAAGGATTCGATCGATTAGATGGTTTTTTATTTTACCCTTCAACATTATTTTCGGGAGGATACAATTTCAGATTCCAAATTTCAGGAAACTTAGTTTCTTCCAAGAATCAATTCATAATTAAGGTAAGGAATGAAAAATATGAAAATAAGAGCCTCTGTTCGTAAAATTTGTGAAAACTGTCGACTGATCCGCAGGCGCGGCCGAATTATAGTAATTTGTTCCAACCCGAGACATAAGCAAAGACAAGGCTAATCTTTCGAAAATAACTCTCTAAAGACTAAAGAACCCTAAGGACAAATAAAAATAAAGGATTCGTTTTGACATGAAATGGATATATCCATATACCTCTGACTCATATTTATGAGATGATAAAATATGGCAAAACCTATACAAAAAATTGGTTCACGCAAAACCGGGCGTCTTAGCTCACGTAAGAGTGGACGCAGAATTCCAAAGGGAGTTATTCATGTTCAAGCAAGTTTCAACAATACCATTGTGACTGTTACGGATGTAAGGGGTCGGGTAGTTTCTTGGTCCTCGGCCGGTACTTGTGGATTCAGGGGTACAAGAAGAGGAACACCATTTGCTGCTCAAACCGCAGCAGGAAATGCTATGCGTACAGCAGTGGATCAAGGTATGCAACGAGCAGAAGTTATGATAAAAGGTCCCGGTCTTGGAAGAGATGCAGCATTACGAGCTATTCGTAGAAGCGGTATACTATTAAGTTTCGTACGAGATGTAACCCCGATGCCACATAATGGCTGTAGACCCCCGAAAAAAAGGCGTGTGTAGAACTAAACACTGAAGAGATTTCAAGAGAAATAAATGATTCAATGATCTGATCAAATAATATTACTATGGTTCGAGAGAAAGTCACAGTATCTACTCGGACACTACAGTGGAAGTGTGTTGAATCAAGAGCAGATAGTAAGCGTCTTTATTATGGACGTTTTATTCTGTCTCCGCTTAGGAAGGGTCAAGCCGATACAATAGGTATTGCAATGCGAAGAGCTTTGCTTGGTGAAATAGAAGGAACATGTATCACACGTGCAAAATCTGAGAAAATACCACACGAATATTCTACCCTAATAGGGATTCAAGAAGC